TTCAATTCTCAAATCAAAAGAGAATAGAATAAATCATACTTTCATACAATATCTTAATTGAATTATATGTAATGATCAATAAATTAAGTTTAATTCTATGTCGGCATGTATAAAAATTCTAGTAATCTATTTTATAGATATTTACACTGGAGTTGACGAACAACCAGTACTACTATTAGTGTTTATTAGTGTCGACTAGAAATGGGGCGTGGCCAAGTGGTAAGGCAACGGGTTTTGGTCCCGCTATTCGGAGGTTCGAATCCTTCCGTCCCAGAGCATACCTGACCCATGATCATTTTCTTTTTTTTTTTTTAATAGATAATAAAATATCTATCTATATCATAATAAAATATATCAAAATAAAGATTGTCTTTTCCAACAGTCTTCCGTTTAAGAGTATAATATTGGTATAAAATTGGTAGAGAATGTTATTCTTGTTTCTTTTTGTTTTAATATGAAATCTGAATCATATCTTTTTCACAAATTGAATCTAGTTCAAATAACACGCATATTAAATTTAATCTATTTGTGATTTGTAAAATATTACTATTTTTCAATATGAAAGATGAAAAAATAACAACCCAAATCTTCACTCTTTCCTTACATCAGTCTTTTTTTTATCTATCTTTTTTTTAGTAATCATTGAGGGGTTAATCCAATATGGATTTATCTCTCTCTTATGATGATAAAATGATGATAAAAAGCTAATGTCTTTACTCTAAAACCTTATGCAAAATTAAAATAATGATATCAGGTAGTAAATTATTCAATCAATTAAATCTTTTGAATGATTGCTTATGAGTTCTTGGTACTCGAAGAAGTGTTAAATTGTTGAATTTATCCTATCATGAAGATAGGGATTCAAAATAACTTGTTTATTCGTGTTTATTTATTCGTGTTATGTTAGTTATAATTATAAATAATAAAAAACAATAAAAATAATTATAAAGAATAAAAAATGGGGTCAAATTGATTGAATTCTTGCGGAGACTTCTTCATAAATTATCCATTCTTGATATATAAAAAAAGTATAGATTACTATGTACCGACCGAACCGATGATTATTCATGATTCCATAATCGAATCAATTACATACTGGTTCCAAACCGAAGGAATGTTATGGTAAAACTTCGTTTAAAACGATGTGGTAGAAAGCAACGTGCGACTTGAAGGACATGATCAGCTGTGGATTCTTACATCCACCATTTTTTTATATTTTATATAGGAATGAAAGTGCTCTTGGCTCGACATCATTTGTTCTGTTCCACTGGAACTCTCATTTTTTGAGTGTTGTGATGTAATATAGTACACGATGGAGCTCGAGTAGAAAGTATTGATTCTCAAGGGCAAGAATCTAAGGTTAGTATCGATCAATAAATTGTAACAACTTCGTAAGTATATTTTCGAGATATAAATCTAAAGTATCCAATTCGAGAAAATTGAAAAGTCAAATTTGTTGAAATTGGTAAAACTCTTTCGATCAAATCAAAAGTAAAGTGTAGGAATCAACCATTCGTATGATTCTTTGATAGAAATAAATCCCAAAAATGGTATGTTGCTGCCATTTTGAAACGATTTAAAGATCACCGAAGTAATGTCTAAACCCAATGATTCAAGGCAAAGATAAAGATCCTGGAACAAGTAAATACCCTTTTCAATTGTCTCAACAACTAGATCAGAATGAAGAATAAAAATAGATTCTAAAGGAGACAGACAAAAAGGGGTTAGAGACCACTCAATAAATGAAATACCTAAAAGGTTTTTTTGAGTTATTTTAGAATTATTCAACTTGAGTTATGAGGGTGCAAATTTCAAATACCATTTTTGGTTGGGAAAAATAAGAAAAAAAGTACTTAAATCAATAATCTAATTAATTTGATGATTTTATGGATATATTTTATATTCGAATTCTATATATAGACATCATCATAATTTCGAATTTTCTCGAGCCGTACGAGGATAAAACTTCTTATACGTTTCTAGGGGGGGGTATTGTTCATCTATCCCAATGAGCCATTTATCGAATCGTTGCAATTGATGTTCGATCCCGACGAGAGGGAAGAGATCTTCGTAAAGTGGGTTTTTATGATCCGATAAAGAATCAAATCTATTTAAATGTTCCTGCTATTCTATATTTCCTTGAAAAAGGCGCTCAACCTACAGGAACAGTTCATGATATTTCAAAAAAGGCGGGAGTTTTTACGGAACTTCGGCTTAATCAACAAACAAAATAAAATTAATGAAATATAAAAAAAGAAGATGCGGATGATTTGTATATAGCTTTGTATAACCTTTTAGTTTCTTTGCTATTTCCTCTTTTTTTATATTCATATCATACTTAATTTATTATTGTTACTGTAGAGTAGAATGTTGTCTTTTATAACGACAAAAATCTATTTGATTTCTATCAAATTTGATTTATATCAATAAAATAGATAGAAAAAGATCAAGTGAATAAATAATAAATGAAGTATCGGGTTTATAAATATAAAATTTTCAGATTACTCTTAATGAGGTGGTTTTCGGTGGAACTCTAGAACAAATAAAAAACACAAAGGATTAAACTTGTTTATTTGACTTTTGACTAAACCTCATTTTTTTTTCTACTTTTCCCCCTATCTTCCTTAATTTCTTCTTCCCCCAATATTGTATATAAATATTATATATATGTAGTGCCAATCCAACAAAAGTCCTTAGTTTTTTTTATTAAAATCGATTGAAATTGGAATTATTATATTATTTCTAATTTGTTTTCTCTTTTGTATTCTTTTCTCAACATTCATATTGACAACAGTGTATCAAATAAATATAATCCGATCGTGGATAAAAGGATCCATTTATATCTCCGTCCCATAGATTTATTTCAGTCAAACAATGGTCTCTTGGATTTTATGTGATACAAGAAGTCTTTTTTTGATTAAGATTAAAACAATAAAAATCTATATACTAATTAATTAAATATACTAATTAATAATTAATCAATAACATAAGAGACAAGGGGCGTTCTATAAATATTTTACTTTAATTCCTATAATCCCTATTTTTATCTGATAATTTTTTGCATTTTCATCGGATCTGTTCATTTTTATTATGTTCAGAATATAATCAATTATAAATTAAAAAATTTTTGCTATTTTAATGTTTTGATTGGTTTTGATTGCGTTGTGCAATTCCATTTTTTTTTTTTATTTATTGGGATTCCGATTGTATCTACACATTCTAATTATTTTATTTGGGTTGCTAACTCAACGGTAGAGTACTCGGCTTTTAAGTGCGGCTAGCATCTTTTACACATTTGTATGAAGCAACAAATTCATCCATACCAGCGGCAGAGTTTGTAAGACCACGACTGATCCTGAAAGGAATGAATGGAAAAAGCAGCATGTCGTATCGATGGATAATTCTGAGAATAGTTCATTCTTAACGAATAGGTCCAAACCTTTATTTTAATTATTTTAATTCTTGACGTGTAATAAAATAAAAAAGAAATTTGGTCGAGGGAATAAATGGGTAGAGCCTAACTATGGTTCCAATTATAGGGAAACAAAAAGTAATGAGCTTCTGTTCTTAATTTTTGACTGATTGCCCGATCTAATTAGACGTTAAAAATATATTAGTGCTTAATGCGGGAAAGACTTTTCCCATGAGTGGATTAAAAATTTCTTATGAGTCCTAATTATTAACTATTACCCATTATAGGGTAGAGATAAATGTGTAGAAGAAGGCAGTATATTGATAAAGATTTTTTTTTCAAAATCAAAAGAGCGATTGGATTGAAAAAATAAAGGACTTCGAACCATCTTGTTACCCTAGAATGAACATAAATCAATTAGATGTAAAAAGAGAGGTTAGAGAGTCTGTTGATGAGTCTTACTTGTTTCCGAGGTATCTATTCTTTTCTTATCGTACTATAATACCTTGTTTTGACTGTATCGTACTATGTATCATTTGATAACCCAATAAATCACCTATTTCTTTTCTGGTTCAAATCTAATTTAAAATGGAAGAATTTCAAGGATATTTCGAACTAGATGGATATCAGCAACATGACTTCCTATACCCACTTATCTTTCGGGAGTATATTTATGCACTTGCTCATGATCATGGTTTAAATAGATCCGTTTTGTTGGATAATGTAGGTTATGACAATAAATCTAGTTTACTAATTATAAAACGTTTAATTAGTCGAATGTATCAACAGAATCATTTGATTATTTCCGCTAATGATTCTAACCAAAATAAATTTTTTGGGTACAACAAAAATTTGTATTCTCAAATAATATCGGAGGGATTTGCAGTCATTGTGGAAATTCCGTTTTCCCTACGATCAGTATCTTCCTTAGAAGCGACAGAAACAGAAATTGTAAAATCTTATAATTTACGATCACTTCATTCACTATTTCCTTTTTTAGAGGACAAATTCCCACATTTAAATTATGTATCAGATGTACTAATACCCTACCCCATTCATCTGGAAATCTTGGTTCAAACCCTTCGCTATTGGGTGAAAGATCCCTCTTCTTTGCATTTATTACGACTCTTTCTTCACGAGTATTATAATTATAATAGGAATAGTCTTATTACTCCAAATAAATTTATTTTTTCAAAAAGTAATCCACGATTATTCTTGCTCCTATATAATTCTCATGTATGTGAATATGAATCCATCTTCCTTTTTCTTCGTAATCAATCTTCTCATTTACGATTAACCTCTTATGGGATCTTTTTTGAGCAAATTCATTTCTATGAAAAGATAAAATATCCGGTAGAAAATGATTTTACGGTCGCCATCTTATGGTTCTTCAAGGATCCTTTTATGCATTATGTTAGATATCAAGGAAAATCAATTCTGGCTTCGAAAGATACCCCTCTTTTGATGAATAAGTGGAAATATTATCTTGTCAATTTATGGCAATGTCATTCTTATGTTTGGTCTCAACCAGGAAGGATTTATATAAACCAATTATCCAAGCATTCCCTTTATTTTTTGGGTTATTTTT